TCTCCGAGTAAAACTCTTCGCATTGCAATGCCTATTGTATCGGCTTGGCCTTTCATAAGTGGAGATAGAATAAAGCGTCCATAATAAAGACGCTTACTGTCTATTCTTGATTCAACACACTTCCATTGTAGTGTCCGAGTAGATACTCTTATTTTCTCTCGAACCATAATAATATATTATTTTATTTTGATCAAACCCTTTACTTGTTTATTTCTCTTGAAATCTTTGCAATGTTTATTTTTAGTTTTACACACGTCTTTTTTTAGGAGACCTACATCCATTATGTGGCATAGGGGTTACATCTCGTATAAAATTTAATAGTATACCACTTCTACGAATAGCTCTTAATGCCGCATCTCTTCCAAGACCGGGACCTTTTATCATGACTTCTGCTCGTTGCATGCCTTGATCCGCTACTGTTCTAATAGCATTTCCTGCTGCGGTTTGAGCGGCAAAAGGTGTCCCCCTTCGTGTACCCTTGAATCCACAAGTACCGGCGGAGGACCAAGAAATCACCCGACCTCGTACATCTGTAACCGTTACAATAGTATTGTTGAAACTAGCTTGAACATGAATAACTCCCTTTGGTATTTTACGAGTATGCTTACGCGAACCAATACGTCCATTTTTACGCGAACCCTTTTTCGGTATAGGTTTTGCCATATTTAATTATTTCATAAAAATAAGTCCAAGATATATGGTATGGATATATCCATTTCATGTCAAAAACGGATCTTTTATTATTTTCGAACTATTTTCTAACTATAATTAATATTCGATTTTTCTATATTCATTTTTATTTCGATTAATATAAAATTTTCGAGTAATATAAAATACAATTTCCAATTTGAAATATCAATAATATTTCTTATAAAAATTGGATAGAATAATATATATAATAAAAATATAAAATATAGAAATCTATATTTTATTTTTTATTTTTAGAAGCCTCTGTTTGTGAAAATATTATCTATCCTTGTCTTTGTTTATGTCTTGGATTGGAACAAATTACTATAATTCGCCCCCGTCTTCGAATCAATCGACATTTTTCACAAATTTTACGAACGGAGGCCCTTATTTTCATATTTGCCATTCCTTAATAAGTTAATCCAAAATTTATTTATTGGAAGAAAATAAGGTTTCCTTACATTTTGAACTTCTAATTGTAGCCTTCCCCACAAAAATAATGTTGAAGTTGAAAAACACCCTAATTAAATTGAATGACTTATCCTTTTTTCTTTCCCGATCGTATCGTATACATATAATTCCCGATCGTATCGTATACATATAAAAAGTACGTTGAATCTTTTCGGAAACATAGCCTATAATAAAATTTGTATTAATTATATATATTAATTATATAAAGTATATTAATTTTATAAAGGAACCTGAAATACGCTCTGGGGAAGTGATTCATTTAGTAATTAAATAATCCCTTTTTTTTTTTTTCAATTCCAGTTAAACCCCCTTTGCACATTCACTAATATATAAGGCGTGAAGTGATATTAGAAACTTACGTTTCCTCTCTCTCTACTTTTTTTACAAAAATGGATAGAAGTTTCTCATATAATTCAGCTGTTAGAAAGATTACCATATATAACATAAAACTTCTCCGCCGATTCTTTCTAATCGAGCCTCTCGATCTGTCATTATACCCCTCGAAGTTGAAAGAATTACAATCCCCATGCCCCCTAAAATTCGAGGGATTCGTTGATAATTAGAATATATTCGTAGACCGGGTGTACTAATCCGTTTTAAATTTAAAAAACTTTTATATGATCCTTTCCTATTTCTTCTGTACCGTAGAGTTAAAACTAAAAAATATTTGTCATTTTCTCTATGTTTTCTGACGTTTTCAACAAAACCCTCTCGTAAAAGTATTTTTACAGTGTTTTCTGTGATGTTAGTAAATGGTATTTGAACCATTCCTTTTTTATTCATGTCAGCATTTCGTATATAGGTTATTATGTCAGCGATGGTGTCCTTACCCATGGTAAACGAAAATGATTGTTGCCCCTTACTTTCTATATAATCAACATGCTCCTTATTTCTATTTATTATTATTTATTTTCTATTTTTATCTATTCTATTATATATATTATTTTGTATTTTGTTTAGATTATCAAGTATTAATCTGAAATATATAAGAATTGCTACTTCGAATACTTATAATAATTACTATCAAAGGCATATATGTGAGATAAAATAGATTAATTAATCTATTTTAATCTATTTTATTCACAAAATAATGTATCCATATTACGGTTTCGTCTTATAATACCTCGGGTGCTAATGAAACTATTTTAGTGAAATTTAACTGTCTCAATTCCCGGGCGATTGCGCAAAAGATTCGAGTTCCTTTTGGATTTCCTTCTTGATCAATGACAACTGCAGCATTATCATCATACTTAATTATTATACCGTTGCTACGTTTGAGTTCTTTACAAGTACGTACAATTACAGCTCTGATCACTTCTGATCTTTCTAAGTTCGTATTTGGTACTGCTTCTTTGATTACAGCAACAACAATGTCACCAATATAAGCATATCGTCGATTACTAGCTCCTAGGATTCGAATACACATCAGTTCGCGTGCTCCGCTGTTATCAGCTACATTCAAATGAGTTTGAGGTTGAATCATATTATTTTTTTTTTCTTTCAGTCCAAAGATTGAAGTAAAAATATTCTGTGTTCAAAAAAAGGAACCTACAATTGCATTTTTTTTCAACCTAAAGACCTCTTTCCTTTGGTTCTAATTATTATCCTGAAATAATGAATTGAGTTCGTATAGGCATTTTGGATGCTGCTATTGAAATAGCCTTTCTTGCTATATTTTCTGGGACCCCGCCCATTTCATAAAGTATTTTCCCAGGTTTAACGACAGCTACCCAATATTCGGGAGATCCTTTTCCCGAACCCATACGTGTTTCAGTAGGTCTTACTGTAACCGGTTTGTCTGGAAATATGCGTACCCATATTTGTCCACCTCGGCGAACATTTCGTGACATTGCCCGCCGTCCCGCTTCTATTTGTCTAGATGTTATCCAAGCGGGCTCAAGTGCCTGAAGAGCATATCTTCCGAAGCAAATATGATTCCCTCGATAGGATATTCCTTTCATTCTTCCTCTATGTTGTTTACGAAATCTGGTTCTTTGGGGGTTATAATTGATGGTTGTTTCTCAATTCCATCTCTATTACAGAACCGTACATGAGATTTTCACCTCATACGGCTCCTCGCGAATGAAGCAATTGAAATATATATATTATCGATTAAATAGATAAAATAATATGCACTTAATATTCATATGTTTAATGAATAATGGAATCGCGGGATTTTTTGAGATTTTATATAGAATCTATAGGTCTATTCGAAGTTTTTATATCTTGTTTTGATATATAACTGAATATGTATTCTTATAAATAAACAATTTGGGTTATCCGTATATAATTAGAGAATGTTGTTTTGTTAGATTATAAGGTTCTAATTAATCTTTATTTGTCTTTTTATTATTATAATATAGGATTGGCAAAAATAAAAAAAAAAAAAAAAAAATTCAATAAAATAAAAATTCTCGCGGGCGGATATTTACTCCTTTATTATGAAATTCAGATGGAATGTAGGATACAACTCCTAAAAAAATGGATTTCTTTTTGGTTTCTTCCGCCATCCCACCTGCAAATACTTACGATTTGTTTTTAAACAAATCTTAAGTATTTGCAGGTTTCGTCGTTCCCATCGCTTCTCGATTAATGGTTAGGTCTGAATTCTACAATGGAGCTTCTCTTATATCTAATAATATTTAGATATAATATTTATTTGTTTTTTTTTTTGAATCAATCTTCTCAGTTTTTATTGATTCAGAGCTCTTAATTTGTTTATGTTACGAATATATTGATGCTTAATTACACTACCTTTTATGAGATAACCCATAGACCTTTACATATTAGAATTCTATATCATTAATATATTTTTCTCTCTTTCTTTCACCCCTTCATTTATCTGTATATTCTTATTGCTTTACAACTAATAATATAATAAGATTTTTTTCTTTTTTTTTTATGTTGCACAATATTTCAATTGCTATAATTATATTATCAATATATATCATATTTTTTTTTAGATTTTTTGTCTTGACTAGTTCTTTAGATCTAGATAATCCGAAGCGATGAATTGGTTATTAGTTCTTTTTTTTTTTTTTATTAATTTTTACTATGAATTGGTTTATTTTATTTTTTAATTGGAACCATTCTATAAAAACTAACGAGTCGCACACTAAGCATAGCAATACTATCAATATCAAATGATGAATTTCATTTTTTGGTCGATTCAATCTTATAAAATTGATAATTTTTGGGGAATCAAAATCGAGTCTTTTTTCATTTTATATAAAATAAATAGAAATATGGGACATTAAAGATAAAGAAAAATATGTTATTCTTTATCTAGAAATATCCAAACTTTGATCCCTAAAACCCCATAAATTGTTCGAACTGTATAGCAACAATAATCTATTTTAGCTCGAATGGTTTGCAGAGGAACCCTACCTTCTCTGATCCACTCAATACGTGCAATTTCTTTTCCGTCGATACGTCCTGCAATTTGTACTTGAACTCCTTTTGTACCCGCTTGTTCAGTTAATTCAATAGCTTTTTTCATTGCTTTACGAAACGAAACTCTATTCTTTAATTGTCCAGCTATAAATTCTGCAAGAATATTAGGATGTTTATAAGCATTTGCAATTCTTGCAATAGCAATGTTTAGTTTTCGATTCACACAATTCAGTTTTTTTTGCATATTCGTCTGTAACTCTTCTATTTTTTGAGGTTTACCCTCTATTAATAACTTTGGAAACCCCATATATATTATGACTTGAATCAGATCGATTCTTTTTTCAATCTTTATCTGTCCAATTCCTTCGACACCAGAGGATACTCTTATATTTTTTTGTATATAATTTTGGATCAAATCTCGTATTTTTTTATCTTCTTGTATATTTTCG